GGGAAAAAGAACCCCATTTTTCTAGTTCCTATGATGCACTTGGAGCTTATCGACAGAAAAGAATCAGTTTAGATAGTCCTTTGTGGCTCCGATGGAGACGAGATCAACGTGTCATTGGTTCAAGAGAAGTTCCCATCGAAGTTCAATATGAATCTTTAGGTACTTATCATGAGATTTATGGGCATTATCTAATAGTAGGAAGTATAACAAAAGAAATCCGTTCTATATACATTCGAACTACTCTTGGTCATATTTCTTTTTATAGAGAATTAGAAGAAGCCATACAGGGTTTTTGTCGAGCCTACTCATACGCTATCTAATCTAATTTCTTAGATTAGGCGATGTTTGTGCCTAGTGCCTAGGGTAATTCAGGTCTCCCAAATTTCACTGGTATTCTAATTTCTGAATTTCTGTGTGAATCAAGATTGAGGAAAGGAAGTTTTCGAATCATTGACTTGGGTCCATTGTCGAATCCTACTTAGCAGAAGAAATATAAGAGAAGAGGTACTTATGGCAGAACGGGCTGATCTGGTCTTTCACAATAAAGTGATAAATGGAACTGCTATGAAACGACTTATTAGCAGGTTAATCGATCATTTCGGAATGGCATATACATCACATATCCTGGATCAAGTAAAAACTTTGGGTTTCCAGCAAGCCACTGCTACATCTATTTCATTAGGAATTGATGATCTTTTAACAATCCCTTCGAAGGGATGGTTAGTCCAAGACGCCGAACAACAAAGTTTTATTTTAGAGAAACACCATCATTATGGGAATGTACACGCGGTAGAAAAATTACGTCAATCCATTGAGATATGGTATGCTACAAGTGAATATTTGAGACAAGAAATGAATCCTAATTTTCGTATGACTGATCCTTCTAATCCAGTACATCTAATGTCCTTTTCGGGAGCTAGAGGAAATGCATCTCAGATACATCAATTAGTGGGTATGAGAGGATTAATGTCGGATCCCCAAGGACAAATGATTGATTTACCCATTCAAAGCAATTTACGTGAAGGACTTTCTTTGACAGAATATATAATTTCCTGCTATGGAGCTCGCAAAGGAGTTGTAGATACTGCTGTACGAACATCAGATGCTGGATACCTCACACGTAGACTTGTTGAAGTAGTTCAACATATTATTATACGTAGAACAGATTGTGGTACTATCCGAGGTATTTCCGTGAGCCCTCAAAATGGTATGACAGAAAAAATTTTTGTCCAAACACTAATTGGTCGTGTATTAGCAGACGATATATATATTGGTTTGCGATGTCTTGCCACTCGAAATCAAGATATTGGGATTGGACTTATAAATCGATTCATAACCTTTCGAGCACAACCAATATATATTAGAACCCCCTTTACTTGCAGGAGTACATCTTGGATCTGCCAATTATGTTATGGTCGGAGTCCTACTCATGGTGACCTGGTCGAATTGGGAGAAGCTGTAGGTATTATTGCAGGTCAATCAATCGGGGAACCAGGGACTCAACTAACATTAAGAACTTTTCATACCGGTGGAGTATTCACAGGTGGTACTGCCGAGTATGTACGAGCTCCTTCTAATGGAAAAATAAAATTGAATGAGAATTTGGTTCATCCCACACGTACCCTTCATGGGCATCCCGCTTTTCTATGTTCTATGGACTTGTATGTAACTATTGAGAGTCGGGATATTCTACATAATGTAAATATTCCACTAAAGAGTTTGATTTTAGTTCAAAATAATCAATATGTAGAATCAGAACAAGTAATTGCTGAAATTCGTGCTGGAACGTCCACTTTTTATTTTAAAGAGAAGGTACGAAAACATATTTATTCTGAATCAGAGGGAGAAATGCACTGGAGTACTGATGTACATCATGCACCTGAATATACATATGGTAATGTTCATCTATTATTAAAAACAAGTCATTTATGGATATTAGCAGGAGGTTCGTGCAGATCTAGTATAGTGTCTTTTTCGCTCTACAAGGATCAAGATCAAATGAATCCTCATGCTTTTTCTGTCGAAGAAAGATATATCTCTGATCTATCAATGACTAACGGTCGAGTAAGATATAAATTGTTAGATACTTCTGAGAAAAAAGATAAGAAAATTCTTGACTATTCAACAAGACCTGATCAAACCATATATAATGGTCATTGGAATATTATATATCCTTCTATTATCCAAGGGAATTCTTATTTCTTGGCGAAAAAGCGAAGAAATAGATTCATCATCCCATTACAATATGATCAAAAACGAGAGAATGAACTAATACCCTGTTTTGGTATTTCAATCGAAATACCAAAACAGGGTATTTTACGTAGAAATAGTATTCTTGCTTTTTTTGATGATCCACGATACAGAAGAAATAATTCGGGAATTATTAAATATGGGACCGTAGAGGTCAATTCAATTATCAAAAAAGAGGATTTGATTGAGTATAGAGGATCAAAAGAATTTATTCCGAAATACCAAATGAAAGTAGATCGTTTTTTTTTTATTCTCGAGGAAGTGCATATTTTACCTGGATCTTCATTGATAATGGTCCAGAACAATAGTATCATTGGAGTAGATACACAACTCGCTTTAAATACAAGAAGTCGAGTAGGCGGATTAGTCCGCCTGGAGAGAAAAAAAAAAAATATTGAACTAAAAATATTTTCCGGAGATATTTATTTTCCTGGAGGGGCAGATAAGATATCTAGGCATAGCGGCATTTTTATACCACCGAAAAAAAAAAAAAAAAATTATAAGGAATCAAAAAAATTGAAAAATTGGATCTATGTCCAACGGATCACACCCACGAAGAAAAAGTATTTTGTTTCGGTTCGACCCGTAGTCACATATGAAATAACTGATGGCATAAATTTAGCAACACTTTTTCCTCAAGATCTCTTGCGGGAAAAGGATAATGTCCAACTTAGAGTTGTCAATTATATCCTTTATGGAAATGGCAAGTCAATTCGAGGAATTTTTCACACAAGTATTCAATTAGTTCGCACTTGTTTAATATTGAATTGGGATCCAGAACAAAATGGTTCTCCGAAAGAGATTCGTGCTTCCTTTATTGAGGTAAAGGGAAATGATCTGATTCGAAATTTCATGAGAATTGAGTTAGTAAAGTCCAGCATTTCGTATATCGGAAAAAGATATGATAGGGCAAGTTCAGGATTGATTTCCTATAATGGATTAGATCGTACAAATATAAATCCTTTTTACTGCAAGGTTAGTATTCAATTACTTACACAACATCAAGGTACTATTGGTACATTGTTGAATCGAAATAAGGAATGCCAATCTTTGATAATTTTGTCATCATCCAATTGTTCTCGAATTGGTCCATTCAATGGTTCGAAATATAACATGATAAAAGAATCGGATCCCATAATCCCAATTAAGGATTTGTTGTGTCCTTTGGGGACTATTGTCCCTAAAATGGTAAATTTATATTCATTTTACCATTTAATAACTTATAATCAGATTTTGTTAAAGAAATATTTGCTACTTGGTAATTTTCAACAGACTTTCCAAGTACTTAAATACTGTTTAATAGATGAAAATAGGAGGATTTATAATCCCGATCCATACAGTAACATCATTTTGAATCCATTCCGTTTGAATTGGCATTTTCTCCATCACGATTCTTGGGAAGAGACATCTACAATAATTAGCCTTGGACAATTTTTTTGTGAAAATATATGTCTATTCAAATACAAACCGCACATAAAAAAATCTGGGCAAATTATAATTGTTGATGTTGACGCTTTAATTATAAGATCCGCTAAGCCCTATTTAGCCACTCCAGGAGCAACTATTCATGGCCATTATGGTAAAATATTTTACGAAGGAGATACATTAGTTACATTTATATATGAAAAATCAAGATCTGGTGACATAACACAAGGTCTTCCAAAAGTGGAACAAATCTTAGAAGTACGTTCGATTGATTCAATATCAATGAACCTTGAAAGGAGAGTTGAAGGTTGGAACAAAGGTATACCAAAAATTTTTGGAATCCCCTGGGGATTCTTGATTCAAGCCGAGCTAACCATAGCTCAAAGTCGTATCTCTTTGGTTAATAAAATCCAAAGGGTTTATCGATCTCAGGGGGTACAGATCCATAATAGACATATAGAGATTATTGTACGTCAAGTAACATCAAAAGTGTTGGTTTCAGAAGATGGAATGTCTAATGTTTTTTCACCTGGGGAATTAATTGGATTGTTGCGAGCGGAACGAGTGGGGCGCGCTTTGGACGAAGCGATCTCTTATCGCGCAATCCTATTGGGAATAACAAGGACATCTTTGAATACTCAAAGTTTCATATCCGAAGCAAGTTTTCAAGAAACCGCTCGAGTTTTAGCAAAAGCTGCTCTACGAGGTCGTATTGATTGGTTGAAAGGCCTGAAAGAGAATGTTGTTCTAGGTGGAATTATACCTGTTGGTACAGGATTCAAAAAATTAGTGCACCATTCAAGTAAGGACAAAAACTTTTATTTGGAAATCAAAAGAAAGAATCTATTTGACTTAGAAATAAAAGATCTTTTGTTACACCATAGAGAATTATTTTGTTCTTATGTACCAAACAATTTCCATGAGACATTAGAACAATCATTTACGCGATTTCATGATTCCTAAGAACGGATTCTTTTACTTTAACTATCTTTTAATTATCTGTTTTTAATTATCTGGTCTGGCTTTTCTTTTAACTTAACTATCTTGTTCTTGTTCGAATATTGATAAAAAAATAAGTAATTAAAAGACATTAATGGTTTGTACTGTGTATTAAAGGTCAATTCCCGGTCCCGGCAGAAGGTTCCATCGGAACAATTACTTATTTCAAAGTACCTCGTCTCTTTGTTAAAGTTAAAAAAAAAACAAAAAGGAAGTGTGGGAAAAATGACAAGAAGATATTGGAACATTAATTTAGAAGAGATGATGGAGGCCGGAGTTCATTTTGGTCATGGTACTAAGAAATGGAATCCTAGAATGGCCCCTTACATCTCTGCAAAGCGTAAAGGTATTCATATTACAAATCTCACTGGAACTGCTCGTTTTTTATCAGAAGCCTCTGATTTAGTTTTTGATGCGGCAAGTAGGGGAAGAACCTTCTTAATTGTTGGTACCAAAAATAAAGCAGCAGATTCAGTAGCATCGGCTGCAATAAGAGCCCGGTGTCATTATGTTAATAAAAAATGGCTTGGTGGTATGTTAACGAATTGGTCTACTACGGAAACGAGACTTCAAAAGATCAGGGATTTAAGAGCAGAACAAAAGATGGGTAAACTCAACCGTCTTCCCAAAAGAGATGCGGCAATATTGAAGAGAAAATTATTTACCTTGCAAACATATCTCGGCGGTATCAAATATATGACGAGGTTGCCTGATATTGTGATCATCGTTGATCAGCAAGAAGAATATACGGCTCTTCGAGAGTGTGTAATTTTGGGTATTCCGACAATTTGTTTAATCGATACAAATTGTGACCCGGATCTCGCAGATATTTCGATTCCATCCAATGATGATGCTATAGCTTCAATCCGATTGGTTCTTAACAAATTAGTATCCGCAATTTGTGAGGGCCGCTCTAGTTATATAAGAAATCCTTGATTATGATTAAGGGGGGATTTTTTGGATTCGGTTACTATTCTTGAATTAAATAAAAAAAAAAAAGCAAATAAGTGCGGGCATATTGATAATATGTTATTATATTATGTGATTTCTTGGTATCCTATGTAAATTCTTGATATCTTAAATATACAATTAATGAATACAATTTTTGATTCATATTGGTGAGTTGAAAAAGAGATAGAGATGGTTGAATCAAAATAATTTATTTTTTGAAGTTCAATTTCCGCTAGAGGACAATATGAATGTTATACCATGTTCCATTAAAACACTCAAAGGGTTATACGATATATCGGGTGTAGAGGTAGGCCAACATTTATATTGGCAAATAGGAGGTTTACAAATCCATGCCCAAGTACTTATCACTTCTTGGGTAGTAATTGCTATCTTATTAGGTTCAGTCATTATAGCTGTTCGGAATCCACAAACCATTCCGACCGACGGTCAGAATTTCTTTGAATATATCCTTGAATTTATTCGAGACTTAAGCAAAACCCAGATTGGAGAAGAATATGGCCCTTGGGTTCCCTTTATTGGAACTATGTTCCTCTTTATTTTTGTTTCCAACTGGTCAGGTGCTCTTTTACCTTGGAAAATTATACAGTTACCTCATGGAGAATTAGCTGCACCCACGAATGATATAAATACTACTGTTGCTTTAGCTTTACTCACGTCCGTCGCATATTTTTATGCGGGTCTTAGCAAAAAAGGATTGGGTTATTTTGGGAAATACATTCAACCAACCCCCATCCTTTTACCAATTAACATCCTAGAAGATTTCACAAAACCTTTATCTCTTAGTTTTCGACTTTTCGGAAATATATTAGCTGATGAATTAGTAGTTGTTGTTCTTGTTTCTTTAGTCCCTTCAGTAGTTCCTATACCTGTCATGTTTCTTGGATTATTTACAAGTGGTATTCAAGCTCTTATTTTTGCAACCTTAGCCGCGGCTTATATAGGTGAATCCATGGAAGGTCATCATTAACTAGCTTTTCAAATAGTCTTTTTTTTTTTTTATTCTATTATTAAGCAAACTTATCCCACATGATTCATGATAATCCAATTGGATGGGTAAGATAATAGTGTATGATTTCATCATCTCGAATTGTAGGAGAAAAGATAGACAATATTCCAACAGAATTCTAAAAAAAAAAGAAGGGCTGGGGAGGTTATAGTTAGAGTATAATATATGTAATAATGTCTATAGGCTCTAAACCCCCGTCTATTTTTCTAGGAATTATTCTATTCCAGAATCAATTAAAAAAAATTAGGATGGTTTACATTATGGAAGAAAAGAATGGATATGTGATATTAGAATCACATTAAATATTCTTTAGTTATATGAGATAAGTCTATCCATAATATCGCTATATTACATAACTATATAATATTTATTTAGTATTGTTTATTTTATTTATTGTTTATTATAGTATTGTAAGGCTAGAATTTCTATTTTTCCTAATTACAACCAATCCTATAATCATAATCTGGATCCTCATTATTCATATTTGTTATGTTATATATGAACAATATACAACATAAAATAAATATATATATATATCCGGTTTAATTCAAATTGAAATTAGATTCAATTCATTATAATTATATATTTCTTATTATATATATATTTATTTATAATTTATATATTATAATATTATATTTATATATATATTAATATATATTATTTATTATTCTTAATTCCTTAATATTCTTAATTCCTTAATTCTTATATTTTTATATTAAAAATTTAAAAATTTTTGTTATTATTTTATTTATTATTATTTGATAATATGTATAATATACAATACAAATTACAAATAATATAATTTATTATAATTATAAATAATTAATAAAAATAAATAAATTTTTAATTTAAGTTAAGATATTAATAATTAAATTAATATCTATTGGTACTTTTTTATTACATAATATGTATTACATATTAACTTTTTTATTACTTTTATTACTATTATTAATATTACATATTAATATATATATATTATTATATTAATATTTAATATATTTTAATATATTAATTTTTATTGGATTAATTTGGTATTAAATTAATTTGATAATTTGATTGATATTGATTGCAGCTCACACTGCATTTAGATAGATTTCAATATCAGTCCTTCTCTTCTAGCAATTTTTTTTTGAATGAAAAAAGAAATAAACTTAACAATAGTGTAGTAAAGAACGAAGAATTAAATGAAAGAATGGTTCGAAACAAAGAAATACAATAGTTACAACTGTATGCATATGGATTTACAAAAACTCTATGATAGTTAAAAACTAAAAACGAGATAGTTCTGACGATTCCGTTTTTTAATTTAGTAATTAATATTATTATTTCAACTTGGATTTTTTAGTTACTTTGACCGCTGGATCTTAATTAAAAAAGTCATAATTGATTGGTTGATTGTATCATTAACCATTTCTTCTTTTTTGTTTTGTGTGAGGAACTTACCATGAATCCACTGATTTCTGCCGCTTCCGTTATTGCTGCTGGATTGGCCGTGGGGCTTGCTTCTATTGGACCTGGAGTTGGTCAAGGTACTGCTGCAGGCCAAGCTGTAGAAGGTATTGCGAGACAACCGGAAGCAGAGGGTAAAATACGAGGTACTTTATTGCTTAGTCTAGCTTTTATGGAAGCTTTAACAATTTACGGACTGGTTGTGGCATTAGCACTTTTATTTGCGAATCCTTTTGTTTAATCCTCAAAATAAAAAAAAAAGTACCTTAGAGACTTTTTTCTTATTAACTATTAACTTGGAATTTTCCTTTGCTTCTTAGAATTATATTAACACGTTACTAAAAAATTACTTATTTATCGAGACAATACCCAGGAAGGGTTGATTTGAAGATGAGGAATTACCGCATTCACTTGCTTTCTTCCTTTCTGTCTTTAGCTTAGTACAATAGAAAACTTTTTTATTTTCATTGTTTGGAAGTGTTTCAACAAATGAAATATTTTTCAATTGATATCAGATCTAAAACCTAAGTCTAAAGTCTAAGTAAAGTATCTTATTAGAAAATTTTTTAAAATGTAAAAAAATTTAAACAAAACAAATGAAATTACTAGATTTCTTTTATTCTCATTAAATAAATAAAGTGGAAATAAAAAAAAAAAAAAAGAAATCGATCAAAAAAAAAAGGGCGATCGGAGTGATACAAAAAGAACTCTGTTCTTTGTTAGTCCTATCCAAAAGAAAAGAGAGGAGAATATATGAAAAATGTAATTGATTCTTTCGTTTACTTGGGCCACTGGCCATACGCCGGAAGTTTCGGGTTTAATACCGATATTTTAGCAACAAATCCAATAAATCTAAGTGTAGTGCTTGGTGTATTGATTTATTTTGGAAAGGGAGTGTGTGCGAGTTGTTTATTTCAAGAATAGGATGGATCCATCCATCTGCACTTATGGTATTTATAAGGGATAGGGGAAATAGTAAAAAAGTGCACGATCTCGACGAATTTCTTCTGAATAAATTAAGAAATTATATGCAAGAACCATAGCATTTCGTGATTTATTGGTAAATCCACTTTGATTCTCTATCAACCAATAATGCGAGACCTTTAACATGGTTAAAGCTAAATTGTTTAAAGTCCGGACAAAACATGGTATTCTTTCTACCACTACGTTAGTAACCAAATAGTTCAAAAAAAAATTGGTAATTTATTTGATTTTGATATATAACACTCATATCAATAAATAAATTTAAACTATTTACGAGATAAAAAAAGCAAACAAAGTTCCTTTTTTATTTAATGCCGAATCGACGACCTATGTAAAAAAAAGAGGAATTTTTGGACTTGAAGAAACAAAAATATAATATAATTATTATTATTTTAATTTTTATAATCATATTTCCTTTTTTCATTCAAAAAAATGAAAAAAAAAAGTACAAATAAAAAAACAACTTTGCTGACAATTTTAGATTTGGATCTGGTCTAGTCGGAAGAGTCTTCCTAATATTCTGGTTTTTTATTTTATAAGTTTTGATATGTTTAACTACAAACAGAAAAGAGAAGGTAGGCTCATTACATTAAAAAAGCTATGGGAATACTCATACTATAAATAAATAATTGAGCATGAGAGCCAAATGAATCGAAAGATTCATGTTTGGTTCGGGAAGAGATCATGGAAGTTGTGAAATTAATGGTAAGATAATCTACTTTCATTAAATGATTTATTAGATAATCGAAAACAGAGGATTTTAAGTACTATTCGAAATTCGGAAGAATTACGTAAAGGGGCCGTTGAGCAGCTCGAAAGAGCCCGGACTCGCTTACGTAAAGTGGAAATAGAAGCAGATGAGTATCGAATGAATGGATACTCTGAAATAGAACGAGAAAAAGTAAATTTGATTAA